TGTACGTCGAATAGATTGTGGCACCGTCCGTGGTATTTCTGTGAGTCCTGGGAATGGTATGGTGCCAGAAAGGATTTTTATCCAAACATTGATTGGTCGTGTACTAGCCGATGATATATATATGGGCACGCGCTGTATTGCCACTAGAAATCAAGACGTTGGGATTGGACTTGTAAATCGATTCATAACCTTTCGAGCACAACCAATAGCTATTCGAACCCCCTTTACTTGTAGGAGTGCATCTTGGATCTGTCGATTATGTTATGGGCGGAGTCCTACTCATGGCGACCTGGTTGAATTGGGAGAAGCTGTAGGTATTATTGCAGGCCAATCGATTGGAGAACCGGGTACTCAATTAACATTAAGAACTTTTCATACCGGCGGAGTATTCACGGGGGGTACTGCGGAACATGTGCGAGCCCCTTCTAATGGAAAAATAAAATTCAAGGAGAATTTAGTTCATCCGACACGTACACGCCATGGACATCCCGCCTTTCTCTGTTCCATAAACTTGTATGTAACTATTGAAAGTGAAGATATTCGACATAATGTAAATATTCCACCCCAAAGTTTTCTTTTAGTTCAAAACGATCAATATGTAGAATCAGAACAAGTGATTGCTGAGATTCGCGCAGGAACATCTACTTTGAATTTTAAAGAGAAAGTTCGAAAACATATTTATTCTGACTCAGACGGAGAAATGCACTGGAGCACCGATGTGTATCATGCACCCGAATTTACATATGGAAATGTTCATCTATTACCAAAAACAAGTCATTTATGGATATTATTAGGAGAGCCGCGCAGATCCAGTCTAGTTTCACTTTCGATCCACAAGGATCAAGATCAAATGAGTGCGCATTCTCGTTCTGTCAAGAGAAAATCTACTTCTAACCTCTCAGGAACGAATGATCCGTCGAGAGTAAAATTCTTTACTTCGCATTTTTCGGATAAAAAAGAAGATAGGATTCCTGATTATTCAAACCTTAGTCGAATTATAAGTACCGGTCGTTGTAATCTCGTAGATCCGACCATTCTCTACCAGAATTTTGATTTATTCTCAAAGAGGCGAAGAAATAGATTCATCATTCCACTCCAATCGATTCAAAAACGCGAGAACGAATTAACACCTCCCTCGGATATCTTGATTGAAATCCCCATCAATGGCGTTTTCCGTAGAAATAGTATTCTTGCTTATTTGGACGATCCTCGATACAGAAGAAAGAGTTCGGGCATTACTAAATATGGGACTCTAGAAATGCATTCAATCGTCAAAAAAGAGGATTTGATTGAGTATCGAGGAGGTAAGGAATTTAGGCCAAAATACCAAATGAAAGTAGATCGTTTTTTTTTCATTCCCGAGGAGGTGCATATATTAGCCGGATCTTCTTCCATAATGGTACAGAACAATAGTATCATTGGGGCGGATACACAAATTACTTTAAATATAAGAAGCCGGGTAGGCGGGTTGGTCCGAGTGGAGAGAAAAAAAAAAAGAATTGAACTTAAAATATTTTCTGGAGATATCCATTTTCCTGGAGAGATAGATAAGATATCCCGACATAGTGGCGTTTTGATACCACCGGGAGCAGGAAAACAAAATTACAAGGAATCCAAAAAATGGAAAAATTGGATCTATGTTCAACGGATCACACCTAGTAAGAAAAAGTATTTTGTTTTGGTTCGTCCTGTCGTCACATATGAAATAACGGACGGTATAACTTTAGGAAGACTTTTCCCCCCGGATCTGTTGCAGGAAAGGGATAATGTGAAACTTCGAGTTGTCAATTATATCCTTTATGGAAATGGTAAACCAATTCGGGGAATTTCTGATACAAATATTCAATTAGTTCGGACTTGTTTAGTATTGAATTGGGACCAAGATAAAAAAAGTTCTTCTAGTCAAGAAGCTCGTGTTTCTTTTGTTGAAATAAGGGCAAATGGTTTGATTCGACATTTCCTAAGAATCGACTTGCTGAAATCCACTATTTCATATATCGGAAAAAGGAATGACCCACCGGGCTCAGGATTGCTCCCGGATAATGGATCTGATTGCACCAATATAAATCCGTTTTCTTCCATTTATTCCAAAGTAAGAATTCAACAACCCCTTAATCAAAATCAAAGAACTATTCATACGTTGTTGAATAGAAATAAGGGATTCCAATCGTTGATAATTTTGTCATCATCCAATTGTTTTCGAATGGGTCCATTCAACGATGTAAAATATCACAATGTGATAAAAGAATCAATTCAAATTACAAAAGATCCTGTAATTCCAATTAAGAATTCGCCGGGGCCTTTAGGAACAGCCTTTCTAATTGCGAATGTTTATTCATTTTACCATTTAATAACTCATAATCAGATCTTGGTAAATAACTATTTCCAACTTGACAATTTAAAAGAGACTTTTCAAGTAATTAAATTTAAATATTATTTAATCGATGAAAATGAAAAAATTTATAACCTCCGTCCGTGCAGTAACATTATTTTCAATTTG